TCTATTTCACTTCCTAGCACTTCCTATCATTTAATATCCATCCCTTTGGTCTTATTGACATAAGAGATGCCATTTATAGTCTATCTCTTTCTATATATGGAAAGTCAAGAAATTCTCATCGAAACATCGAGAAATTGTGCATATAGAAAACTCTAAAGAAAGAAAAAAAGGAGACCCATGCCATGATTTTCAAATCTTTTCTACTTAGTAGTCTAAGTTTCTCGATGAGGATAATTAATTCGGTCGTTGTGGTCGGACTCTATTATGGATTTCTGACCACATTCTCCATAGATCCCTCTTAGATCTTCTTTCTCCAATCTTGGGTTAGGGAAGAAGGAGATATTCGCGACTACTGGTGGTTTCCTTATGGGGCAGCTCATGATCTTCATATCGATCTATTATCCACCTCCGCATCTATTCTTTCTTAGCTAAACGGGTGGAAGATCCATCCAATTTGGTTATATCATGAACTCGAAAAACGGATCTGAGTGTGACTGAAATGCACGATCTTCACAGGTATCACTTTTCACGATACCTAAACCTAAAAGGTGGAATAGCGATTTTCGAACCATTTCCTATAAGAGAAAGGTTTCCATTACTTTGAGAAATGGATTCTATATCAAACTATAGCTGCATTAAAGAAGAAAAGAAACTAATAGAAGTCGAAGACGCGGAATGGTAGTGAATAGAGAAAAAGATTCTTCTGATTTTCTTGTTCCTGAAAATATTCTATCTATCTCCTAGACGCTGTAGAGAATTGAGAATTTTCATGTCTTTCAATTCTCGTACTCGTAATTGGAAAATTACGGAAGGAGATCCATCATTTTGCAATGAAAACAACATAAAAAACTCTGGACAATTTCGAAATCAGACCAAGCGTCTTAATACATATGCAAAAAAATTCATTATTGGCCCACCATTGATTACAAGATTTAGCTTTTATGAATCGCTATTGCTTTGATACGAATAATGGCAGTCGTTTCAGTATGTTAAGGATACAGATGTATCCACAATTCATTTAGAGTTACTTAATAGCCTATTTCTTATACTATATCTCTCTCCCGTGAAATTCTCGAGCCGAAAGAAGGATGCATATGCTGTGTTTCATTTTGCTAAATGATATTGATTAAATGGTGTATCAATTCTATAAATTGGATATAACAATAAATAAATCAGCAAAATTCTTTTATTTTAGATAGAAGAAACATTTCTTCTATCTAAAATAAAAGAATGTACCCTTCTATCCAAATCCAATTTGCATCGATAAAATAAATCCAAATTCTAGATTCCAGCAGTAGATGAATAATTGCAAATTTTTGTGTGTACAAGATTCAAATAACTTCAAAATAACTGACATAATTTTTTATTTTTCCTGATCAGAAAAATACATGAAAAAGAAAGGGGGTAGAAAAATTTTTTGATTTATGGTTAAAGAAGAAAAACAAGAAAACAAGGGTTCTGTTGAATTTCAAGTATTCAGTTTCACCAATAAGATACGGAGACTTGCTTCACATTTGGAATTACACAAAAAAGATTTTTCATCGGAAAGAGGTCTACGAAGACTTTTGGGAAAACGTCAACGTTTGTTGGCTTATTTGGCAAAGAAAAATAGAGTACGTTATAAGAAATTAATAAGTCAGTTGGATATTCGGGAGAAGTAATTTAATCGTTCGAATTTTTTTCTTATTTTATTAGTAGTCTTATAGTAGTCTTAGATTTTGCATTTTGATGAGCCTCGTTTTGAGGAATTCATGGACTAATGAATTAAGGAAGAAAAAAGAATAAGAACAAGGATACATAACATAAAAAAAAGAATAGATAAGACGATATTCGCCCTCCCCCCACATATTTTATTTCTTCTCCTACACAAAAACTAGCAAGACCTACTCCATTGATAATTCCATCAATAACACTTTTATCAAAAAAATGCGTTAGTTCGGCAAATCTTCTTATACCCAGGATAAAGACCTTAGTATAGAAAACATCTATATAACCTCGATTATATGACCAGCTGTATAGATTTTTTTTTACTTGATGCAAAAAGTTCTTTTGGGGATTTCCTTTTACAAGGGAATTTTTAAAATTCAAATTCTGAAAAAAAGAATAAGAGGATCCATAGCATAGATATGCTATGAATAAACCAAAAATAGCTAAACTTACAGAAGAAATTGCATTAGTGAGAAATTCATATGAATTTATGGAAGAATTAGAACTTTCCTGGAAAAAGCTTATTGAAGGGGTTAGCCACTTTGATAATATGGTTAACTCCGATGTTCCATTATCTATTACTCCATTATCAAAATGGATTCCTATGGATCCAATGAACAAAGTCAAAAGCAATAATATAAGAAGAGGAAATAGCATAGTATTTCCCGTTTCGCGAGGATAGACAAAAGTATTTTTAGGTCCAAGGGGAGTACTAAAGAACCCCATCCTATTTCTTGTATTACCAGAAATTTGGGGTATATTTTGTGAAAAAAAAGAAACGCCACTCTTCATTGTTGATAAAACCAAATCTCTATTGACTTCTTTGGGTATGCTTTTTCCCCATAAAGATAGTGAATACAACGAACCTTCTTTAGTACTACTATAATTTTGAAAATAAACACGCAAATACCCATCAAAAGTAAGTAAATATATTCGAAACATATAAAATGCAGTTAATCCTGCAGTAAAAGAAGCTATTATTCCAAAAAAAGGTGAATACAACCAACTATTACTAAGGATTTCATCTTTGGACCAGAAACAAGCAAGAGGTGGAATACCACAAAGAGAAAGTGTACCACATAAAAAAGTAGTTCTTGTAATAGGAACATATTTTTTTAAACCGCCCATAAGAACCATATTCTGACTTTTATCTGGTGAATATCCAACAAGAGGTTCCATTGAATGAATAACGGACCCGGATCCCAAGAACAATAAAGCTTTCGAATAAGCATGAGTGATCAAATGGAATAAAGCTGCTTGATAAGAACCTATACCTAGAGCTAACATCATATAACCCAATTGAGACATTGTAGAATAGGCTAAACTTCTTTTAATATCTCTCTGAGCAAGAGCTAAAGTTGCTCCTAAGAAAAGTGTTATTGTACCTACTAAAGAAATGAAACTCATTATAAATGGTAGGGATCTGAAAAGAGGAAGAAGTCGAGCTATAAGAAAAATCCCCGCAGCAACCATAGTTGCTGCGTGTATAAGAGCCGAAATGGGAGTGGGTCCTTCCATAGCATCGGGCAACCATACGTGAAGAGGGAATTGCGCAGATTTTGCAACTGCACCAAGAAATAATAAAAAAGCACACAAAGTAGTAAGTAATGAATTAATTCCATTATTAGGAATCCAGTTATTAGCTATTTTGAACAAATCCCGAAACTCTAAACTACCTGTTATCCAAAAAAAACCTAAAATTCCTAATAACAGACCAAAATCCCCTACACGATTAGTTACAAAAGCTTTTTGACAAGCACTCGCTGCAATTGGTCGTGTAAACCAAAAGCCTATCAATAAATAGGAACACATTCCCACAAGTTCCCAAAAAAAATAAATTTGTATCAAATTGGAACTAGTAACCAATCCCAACATGGAAGTATTAAAAAAACTTATATAAACGAAAAATCTCAAATATCCCTCATCGTGAGACATATAATCGTCACTATAAATAAGAACCAAGATTCCTACAGTAGTAATTAGTATTAACATAATAGAAGTAAGGGGGTCGATCAAGTATCCAAATTCTAAGGAAAAATCATTATTGATGGTCCAAGACCATAGATATTGATAGATAGAACTCCCTTTTATTTGTTGAATAGACAGGTGAACTGAAAATACCAGAGCTATACTTAAGAATAAAACACTAGGAAAAGCCCATATGCGACGAAGATTTTTTGTTGCTGTCGGAATAAGAAAAAGTCCAAACCCCATTGACATAATAACTGGAAGTGGGAGAATAGGGATTACCCAGGCATATTGATATGTATGTTCCATAAGAAAAGAAATAGCAATTTTTAGTTGAAATTTAGAGTTCTTTTTTTCTCTAAAATAAAATTGTTTCCGATTCACCAAACCTATTCTTATCTCTTTCTGAAGGAATTCTAAAAACTAAATAAGAATAAGAAAAAATACTAGAATTCTTTTTTTTTTCCAAATTTGTCTCATTGAAATATTCCAAAATTCAGAATGGGTTTAGTTGCTTAAATTTAAAATAAAAAGTTAATCAAAGAATTTTGATATTTAGTTATTAGATAAAAGAAGATATTTTTTAAAATACAAAAAAGATTGAATCATTTTACTTTCTATTCCTATTCTTTTTTGTATTTATTTCCTTCTGTTAAAATGAAATACCTCTCTTGTTTCGTAACTGATTGATTGAATTTCAACTAAATTTCCATTTTATATTTATCGGAAATTCTCGAATATTCCTTACTTCATATAAAATGGAAATCCTAATGACTAGAATTATCTAAGTTTTAGAATGTCTTGTTTAAGAGACTCATTTTTTTTTTACTGGAATTCTATTCTTGGATACCTTCTCAACTTAATTAACTATTTGCATTTTCCCTTCGCTTCGTTTTATCTCCCCATATTATATGAGGGCTTATCCCTCATACCGGAGTATATTAGATTTATATATTTTGATATATAAATTGATTTAAATGGAAAACCCTTGTATATAATATATCTTTGTATATATTGTATATTATTAAAACAAAATATAAAATATATATGAAAAATACGCTAAAAACTCTTTTGTTATCCACATTAGACAAAATGAAGTAAAAAAAATTTTTCATTTCATTATCTTTCAGTATCTAAGTATAAATACTAAGAAAAAACGGAAAGAAGGATTGATTCGCGACAATAGATGTCTTTCACATACAACTAGAAAAAACAAATTCCCCCTTTGAATGGCAGTTCCAAAAAAACGTACTTCGATGTCAAAAAAGCGTATTCGTAAAAATATTTGGAAGAAAAAGACTTATTTTTCCATAGTACAACGTTATTCCTTAGCAAAATCAAGATTATTTTTGAGCGGCAACGAGCAGCCAAAACCTAAAGGTTTTTCTGGGCAACAAACAAATAATCCGGTTTTGGAATAATCTGAATTGACCTATCTCAAAGAAATTCCAATTATTTAATATGAATGAATAATTTGGATTAATTAATGAATGTACTTTTATGTGTCGAATTCCTGGGTACAATATTCTTAGAACTAATCCTTCTGTTATTCTGTTATATAGAACAAAAGTTTTTGATATATTGTGTCCTCAGTATTCTTTTCCTATCAAAGATCAAAAAACTTTTGATAATAGAATCCTCCTATTTTTTTTTTAAGAGAATTCTATTATCAAAAGTAGAGTATTCCTGCAATAGGATTTACTATTTTTACCTATCTTATCCAAAATTCACAAATAAATTAGTTTAGGACTGGTAAATCAAATTAATAAGAGTGTAAAGGCTTTGATTCTAGAAACTTTTTCCAAATAAAAAACTCTTTGTATTTCATGATGAAATTTGAATTTTCCTAAATTCTATGGACGCTCCCAATCTCGACGATTCACGACAAAATAACTATTATTCTTTTAAGTTAACTATTATTTCATATTTCAAGTTAGCCGCCATGGTGAAATTGGTAGACACGCTGCTCTTAGGAAGCAGTGCTCAAGCATCTCGGTTCGAGTCCGAGTGGCGGCATTCTCGAAAAAGAATACAATAGATTAGAAAATGGATTCAATTCGAAATTTCCAATTTTGTAATGGGACCTTCTCCTTATGCTATTTCCAACTTTAGAACATATACTAACTCATATTTCTTTCTCAACCATTTCGATTGTGATTATGATTCATTTGATAACCGTATTAGTTCGTGAACTTAGGGGATTACGTGATTCATCAGAAAAAGGAATGATAGCGACTTTTCTCTCTATAACAGGATTCTTAGTTTCTCGTTGGGTTTCTTCGGGACATTTTCCATTAAGTAATTTATATGAGTCATTGATTTTCCTTTCATGGGCTTTGTATATTCTTCATACTATTCCTAAGATACAGAACTCTAAAAATGATTTAAGCACAATAACTACGCCAAGTACTATTTTAACGCAAGGCTTTGCCACGTCAGGTCTTTTAACTGAAATGCATCAATCTACAATACTAGTACCCGCTCTCCAATCTCAGTGGTTAATGATGCATGTCAGTATGATGTTACTAAGCTATGCAACTCTTTTGTGCGGATCCTTATTATCCGCTGCTCTTCTAATCATTAGATTTCGAAAGAATTTCTATTTTTTTTCTAAAAATAAAAATAGAAATTTACTTAAAACATCTTTATTTAGTGAGATTCAATATTTCTATGCAAAAAGAAGTGCCTTAAAAAATACCTCTTTTCCTTCATTTCCAAATTATTACAAATATCAATTAACTGAGCGTTTGGATTCTTGGAGTTATCGTGTTATTAGTCTAGGATTTACACTTTTAACCATAGGTATTCTTTGTGGAGCAGTATGGGCTAATGAGGCGTGGGGATCCTATTGGAATTGGGATCCTAAGGAAACTTGGGCATTTATTACCTGGACCATATTTGCAATTTATTTACATAGTAGAACAAATCCAAATTGGAAAGGTACCAATTCCGCATTTGTAGCTTCGATGGGATTTCTTATAATTTGGATCTGCTATTTTGGTATCAATCTTTTAGGAATAGGTTTACATAGTTATGGTTCATTTACTTTACCATCTAAATGATTACATAACATAAAACCTTGATAAAATGGAGGTTTTTTACCATTTTTGTTTGATTTGAGAACCCCTTTGAAAAGACCTTCATTCAAAGGGGTTCTCAAAAATTCGAAATAGATCTAATTAGACTTTTTTAGTTTTTTCGGAATTTTTTGGTTTTTCCATTATGAAATATAGAGCGTACTAGTTAAAAAAGGAAAATCCTATTTAGGATAATAATTGGATAAGAGAGCCTCTACCCTGTCAACGGATAGCGAGAGAACAAAATCTGGATAGATACCAATTCCTATTACAGGTAAAAAGATACAGATTAAAAGAAAGAGTTCTCGTGGTCCAGAATCCACAAAATTTGCTTTTGGAACATGAAATAACTTGTATCCATAGAACATCTGGCGTAACATAGATAATAAATAAATAGGAGTTAATATCATTCCTATTGCCATTACAAAAGTAATTAGCATTTTTGGCATTAACATAAATTTAGGACTAGTAATTAGTCCAAAAAATACTACTAATTCTGCAACAAAACCGCTCATTCCTGGTAAGGCAAGAGAAGCCATTGAAAAGCTACTAAACATAGTAAACATTTTTGGCATTGGTATAGATATCCCCCCTAGTTCTTCGAGATAAACAAGACGCATTCGATCACAAGCCGTTCCCGCCAAGAAAAATAGTGTAGCACCGATAAATCCATGGGATAATATTTGTAAAATTGCTCCATTTAGTCCAATGTTGGTTATGGAACCAATTCCTATAATTATGAAACCCATGTGAGATACGGAGGAGTAGGCTATTCTTTTTTTGAAATTTCGTTGACCAAGAGAAGTTGAAGCTGCATAGATTATTTGCACCGCTCCTATTATTACCAACCAAGGGGAAAAAAGATAATGAGCATGAGGTAACAATTCCATATTGATTCGAATCAATCCATATGCTCCCATCTTTAATAGGATTCCCGCTAAAAGCATACATGTACTGTAATGCGCTTCTCCATGGGTATCTGGTAACCACGTATGTAGAGGTATAATTGGCAATTTGACAGCATAAGCAATAAGGAAGCCAAAATAAAGTAGTATTTCCAATGTTGGAGGGTATGATTGATTAATCAATCTTTCCAAATCTAATCTTGGTTCGTTCGAACCATATAAGCCCATACCTAGAACTCCGATTAAGAAAAAAATGGAACCGCCTGCAGTATACAAAATAAACTTGGTAGCTGAATATAGACGCCTCTTTCCCCCCCACATGGATAAAAGTAAGTAAACAGGAATTAATTCTAATTCCCACATGATAAAAAAAAGTAAAAGGTCTCGTGAAGAAAATAATCCTACTTGACCGCTATACATTGCTAGCATCAGGAAATAGAATAATCGCGAATTCCGGGTAACTGGCCAAGCCGCTAAAGTAGCTAAAGTAGTGATAAATCCTGTCAATAAAATAGATCCTAATGAAAGTCCATCGATTCCCAATCTCCAGTGGAAATCAAAAACATCTATCCATTTATAATCCTCCCTTAATTGCATTAAGGGATCCTCTAATTGGAAATGATAACAGAATGCATAAGTCATTAGAAGGAATTCTAATAAACAAATAGATATAGTATACCACCTAACGATTTTGTTTCCTTTATGGGGTAAAAAGAAAATAAATGAACCTGCAAATATCGGTAAAACAACAAGTATTGTTAACCAAGGAAAATAACTCATGATAAAGTAATAAAGACAAGATACGTTTTGACCAGAAAAGCCCATGCTCGATTATTTTGAGCACAGGCTTCTTCGGTAAAGAGGAATCAGACGATTCAAGTGGAGTTTTTTGTAACGTATCAATAAGATAGAGCCATGCTGCGGGTTGTTTCAGGACCTAAATAAACGCGGACACTTAAAAAATCAGTTGGGCAGGCGGATTCGCATCTCTTACAACCCACACAATCTTCGGTTCTCGGCGCAGAAGCGATTTGCTTCGCTTTACATCCATCCCAAGGTATCATTTCTAATACATCTGTTGGACAAGCTCGTACGCATTGAGTGCATCCTATACATGTATCATAAATTTTTACAGAATGTGACATTGGATCTAGAAATTTTCCTTTTCAACATAAAAATTTTCGATCTGGTAAAAATGAAATTTAGTACTCTATAAGTTAGATGTATTGTAGACACCAGACGAAGCAATGGTTTATCCAAACTTTAACAAATAATGCAATATATTTATTTCTTAATCTGTTTGTGAGAAAGCGTGAAAAGATCCAAGAGACTTGAATTTAAGGCTTCAACAGTCATAATTATACGAATTCTACATACTAATTCGAATTAGCCAATAAATTTGCTATTATCTTTCTTTACAATATAAATTATTGCAATTTGAATATTGCAATATCAATGAATTACAAAAATGCAAAGATTTGAATATTGCAATATCAATGAATTACAAAAATGCAAAGATAAGTAAAAAAGAATATTCTGAAATAACCTACTTCCAAAATGGTTATTCTCAAATAAAAATAAGACAAGAAGACTAAAATTTTATTAATTTTAATGTTCCATATTATTATAGAATATATGTGCCTTTGTTTAGAGGATTCTATGTCTAATTATTCAAAAAATTCGATTGATTGATACGAGTTGATTTCCTGTTACGATGGATGGAAGAAAGAATGGATAGTCCAATAGCTGCTTCAGCAGCCGCAAGGGCTATAACAAAAATTGCGAAAATGTCTCCTTTTAATTGGCGACTATCAAATAGATCAGAAAATGTTACGAGATTTAGATTAATTGAATTCAGTATAAGTTCAAGACATATTAGAGCTCTAACCATGTTTCGGCTTGTGATCAATCCATAGATACCAATCGAAAATAAATAGACACTCAAAAAAAGTACATGCTCAAACATCATTAACTAACTCCTTATCAATCTCGATTCATTTCAATATGAGGACAAGAATTGAACCGATTCAATTAAGTAGAATAGAACAATTACGCAACAAAAGAGAAAAGTAAGTATTTGTTGTGTTGACAGTAGATGGGTTTTACTAAATCAAAATTGTTATTCTTTAGTTATTTTTTTAGATTTGAAATTCTAAGAATTTATTATTGTCTAGCCATAGTAATTGCACCTATTAAAGAAACTAGAAGAATTAGAGAAATGAGTTCAAACGGAAGATAAAAATCAGTTGCTAAATGAATTCCAATTTGTTGAACGTTATTTATGAGACCCTGTTCTACTATTTGGTTTGATCTTGTAGTCCAAAGAATTCCATACCACGACGTATCTGGGATAGTAGTCATTAGTGAAAAAGGAATAGCTATACAAACGAGTGAAGTAAACCCATCTCCAATAGTCCAAAAATTCTTATTTTTAGACCACTCTGAGCCATTTACAAACATTACAGCAAATATGATCAAGACATTTATGGCTCCCACATAAATAAGAAGTTGTGCGACAGCTACAAAGTAGGAATTCAATAAAAAATAGAATAAGGATATACAAACAAGAACTAATCCCAGCGAAAAGGCAGAATAAATTGGGTTGGTAAGTAATACTACTCCTAGACCCCCTAGTAGAAGAACAAATCCCCCAAATAGAACAAGAATCTCATGTATTGGTCCAGGTAAATCCATTATGGATAAGAAGAAATTAATAGTATAAAATTTTTCATGAACTGACTAAAACTAAAAAATTCAAGGAAAGAAAAAGGGATTAGGATATTTATATATATAAATTGTATAGTTAGAAATCACATCACGAAAATCTACTCTGATTTTATTTTAAATCATGAATAATTTGTAATAAGCAGTAGTTATTCATTTTTGTTTCTAGTTAGTAAAAAATTATTGGATTTTTCTAACAAAAAATAGCTAGTACCTAGTAATCAGTAATTGTTCTTGAATTCCAAGATTTTTCTTCGTCTATTTTACTTTGAGGCGAATTCCTAATTGTTTGAATTGTGTAATCTCCCATTATGGAGACTGGTAACCGACTCAAAGCAATTTGATTGTAATTCAATTCATGACGATCATAAGTAGAAAGTTCATATTCTTCAGTCATTGATAAACAGTTTGTCGGACAATATTCAACACAGTTACCACAAAATATACAAACTCCGAAATCAATACTATAATTAAGCAATTGTTTCTTTTTAATATCCTTTTCAAATCTCCAATCCACAAGGGGTAGATCTATCGGGCATACACGAACACATACTTCACAAGCAATACATTTATCAAATTCAAAGTGTATTCGTCCCCGGAAACGCTCTGATGTAATTGATTTTTCATAAGGGTAGTGAATCGTTATAGGTAAACGATTTGTGTGGGATAAGGTAATTATGAAACCTTGACCAATGTATCTTGCGGCGCGTATTGTTTGTTGACCATAACTAATGAACCCAGTTATCATAGGGAACATATTCTAAATATCTATGAAAAAGGTATGTTTCTTTCTCTTGTTTGAGAGAACTTTTGTGTTGAAGATGTTCTTACTGTTATTGTATTATCTTATTTATAGCGAAACTAGTTGGAAAGAAGTTGTTAATAAGAGATTGCCCAGAGAAATAGGTAAAAGAAATTTCCATCCAAGATTTAATAACTGATCCATTCTCATCCGGGGTAAAGACCATCTTATTGTGATAGAAATGAAGAGAAATAGAAAAGCTTTTGTTAATGTAATAAGGATACCCATTATCATTTCCAAAATTCCCACAATTTTATTCATTTGTAAAAATCCCCAAAAGGATATATAGGGAATAGAAAAATTCCACCCGCCTAAGTAGAGAACAGTTACAAATAAGGAGGAAACTAATAAATTTAGGTAAGAAGCAAGATAAAATAAACCATATTTAATACCGGAATATTCGGTTTGATAACCCGCTACTAATTCTTCCTCTGCTTCTGGTAAATCAAAGGGTAATCTTTCGCATTCTGCCAAAGAAGAAATTAGAAAAACTAGAAAACCTATAGGCTGACGCCAAAGATTCCATCCAAAAAAACCATATTTTGACTGTGCTTCAACTATATCAACCGTACTTGAACTGTTAGATAATCATAGTCGATGATAACATCACAGTTCCCACCGCTATTCCAAAACCGTACATGAAACCTTAGCTTCATACGGCTCCTCTATGATCAGAAAAAAGGATTATTTCTTTTCGGTTTTATCCCACGGGCTTAGATAGAATTAGGTAAGATAAAATTGATCGGAAAGTCCTAAATTAAACCAAAGCAATTCCGTCTGCTAAAATAATAAAAAAGCGCTTCCGAATTGATCTCATCCTTTATTTTATATAATAAAATGGGAGTTTTTTCTTGTTCAGTAATAACTTAATATTGGAATAAAACACTCGTTATAGCAATTAATAAATGAAAAGAATTGGATATTAGTTCATGAGGAATTCAATTCTGTATGAATATAAATAAAAGAAAGAATAAATAAGGATCCTTTTTTGTATTGCATTACATATCTTTTGTCCTATTCTTCTTTCCCGGGGAAAGGGATACTTAAAAGAAAAAAGAAATAAAGGGTTAATTCGTTCTTGATAGCTATTTTCTTAACAAGTGAATGGGAATATACTCTGAATCGGAATCCGAAGAAAGTACTACTTGATCATTTCCACCAATTTCAAGTCCTTATTATGATTCCTTTTATGAGCAAAAATGTCTAATGATTTAGATTCTCTCATTACTAATCCTTTATGTACTTTAGTGTTCCTAATCCCTCACTTTCTTTTTATGGATTCTTTTATATGGTTATAAGTTCTAGTAATAATTAAAAATATTCTATTACTAGTAATAGAATTCCATATCGCGAATCTTTTATTTTTGCCCGCTTCAAGATATGATGACTAATCAAACAATCTCAATCTTGGGGTAAAAAGTTTACACTGCTTATGTTTACTTCAACTTTTTTCTTGTACGTAGGAAATGAGATTTTTGATTTTGACTACAAATTAATAAGCTGTTTTGTTTCACTCATGTAGCTATCTAGTTTAACTTACCGACCTGAATCCAGAATAAGAAAAGGCGGATAAGTATTCAATGCATTTTAGAGGAAAAATTCCTTTTTTAACGAATCACACGTAGAGATATTGCTAGCACACAAAAAGTTAATGGTATTTCATAACTAATAGATTGAGCAGCTGCTCGTAGACCGCCTGAAAAAGAATATTTATTATTTGAGCTATATCCTGCCATAAGAAGACCAATAGGAGCAATACTTGAAATGGCAATCCATAAAAAAACACCAATACTAAGATCAGATAAAACAAAATGATATCCGAAAGGGATAACTAAAAAACTTAATAAAACGGATATGACTGCTATAGAGGGTCCAATGCTAAATAAAGGAATCTCTCCTCGAGACGGAAGGATATCCTCTTTAAAAATAAGCTTAGTTCCATCTGCTATAGCTTGAAGAAGTCCCAGGGGGCCGGCATATTCAGGACCAATGCGTTGTTGTATCGATGCGGATATTTCTCTTTCTAACCACACAATTACGAGTACTTCTATTGTGATTCCCAGTAGGAGGGTCAAAATAGGTAGAATCCATATCAGTCCATAGACTTCTTTTAATAATTCCAATTTCGAAAAAGAATTGATAGTTTCTACTTCTACCCTATCTATTATCATTTCAACGATCAACTTCCCCCATAATGATATCTATACTACCTAATATCGTCATGATATCAGCCAATTTCATTTTTTTAACTAGCTGAGGAAGAATTTGCAAATTAATAAAACCAGGTGGACGAATTTTCCATCTCCAGGGGAAAAGACTGTCATCTCCTACCAGATAAATTCCTAATTCACCTTTTGGAGCTTCTACTCTTACATAAAGTTCTTGCTTTGATAATTCAAAATTAGGGGAAGGTTTTTTACCAAGAAATCTATATTCAAAATCATTCCATTCCGAATTCTTTGCTTTCGTAAAGCGTCGGGCTTCTAAATTCTCGTAAGGACCTCCAGGAATTTTCTCTATAGCCTGTTGAATAATTTTGACGGATTCCTTCATTTCACCAATTCGTACTAAATAGCGAGCTAATGAATCTCCTTCTTTTTGCCATTGGACTTTCCAATCGAATTGATTGTAAGACTCGTAAGCATCAATTTTACGAAGATCCCATTGTATTCCAGAAGCTCGTAACATTGGTCCTGATAAGCCCCAATTTACAGCTTCTTCCCCACTAATAAAACCTACTCCTTCAACTCGTTCTAAAAAAATGGGATTCCGTGTAATAAGTTGTTGATATTCAACAACTCCTCGTAAAAAATAATCACAGAAATCTAAGCATTTATCCATCCACCCATAAGGTAGATCGGCAGCTACTCCTCCGATGCGAAAGTAATTATGCATCATTCGCATACCTGTAGCAGCTTCAAATAGATCATATATCAATTCTCTCTCTCTAAAAATGTAGAAAAAAGGAGTCTGTGCGCCTAGATCCGCCATAAAAGGCCCAAGCCATAACAAATGAGAAGCTATACGGCTCAATTCTAACATAATTACCCGAATATAGCTGGCCCTTTGAGGTATTTGAATATTCTCCAAAAATTCTGGTGCATTTACCGTTATTGCTTCTGTAAACATAGTAGCTAAATAATCCCACCGTGTTACATAAGGCAAGTATTGTATAATAGTTCTGTTTTCTGCGATTTTTTCCATCCCTCTGTGTAAATAGCCTAATATGGGTTCACAATCAACAACATCTTCACCATCGAGAGTAACTATCAGTCGAAGAACACCATGCATTGATGGGTGGTGAGGACCCATGTTGACTATCATTAGATCTTTTCTTGGTAGATATTCTTTTTTCTTCCTTAATTCATTAGTCCATGAATTCCTCAAAACGAGGCTCATCAAAATGCAAAATCTAAGACTACTATAAGACTACTAATAAAATAAGAAAAAAATTCGAACGATTAAATTACTTCTCCCGAATATCCAACTGACTTATTAATTTCTTATAACGTACTCTATTTTTCTTTGCCAAATAAGCCAACAAACGTTGACGTTTTCCCAAAAGTCTTCGTAGACCTCTTTCCGATGAAAAATCTTTTTTGTGTAATTCCAAATGTGAAGCAAGTCTCCGTATCTTATTGGTGAAACTGAATACTTGAAATTCAACAGAACCCTTGTTTTCTTGTTTTTCTTCTTTAACCATAAATCAAAAAATTTTTCTACCCCCTTTCTTTTTCATGTATTTTTCTGATCAGGAAAAATAAAAAATTATGTCAGTTATTTTGAAGTTATTTGAATCTTGTACACACAAAAATTT